ATAGAATCAAAATCTATCGTAAGGTCCCCAATTAGACAATGGAATTCTGTCTGCTATATATTCTTTGTTATTATAAAGTGCTTCTGAATTGATCTTATCTTTTAAAAATTTACAATTTTTTTGTTGAGTAATAACTTAACCTTTGAATAAAATGTTTATTGTAGAAATATCACTAAATATTTCAACCTAGCATTTTTGATTACGAAAAAAATGATACATTGCGTTAGTTCACGAAACATTATAAGAATTCTATCGCTCGAAAAAAGAAAATCGACCCTTTTTTTGTAGTGCAATTTAATTCTTTCGATTTTCTTTTTTCGTTCCTATTCTCCTTTCTCAGAAAAGGGGCTTTAAACAAAGCAAAGTAAAGGATTACTTCGTTCTTGATAGTTATTTACTTAATCAGTGGATAGGAACATACTCTGGATCGGAATCGTGGGGAGTACTCCTTCATCATTTCTACCAACATAAAGCCCCAATTAGAATCCCTTTTATGCTATGCAGTATGCACAGAAAAATCTTGTTGAATAACTTACATAATCTCTATTACGAATCCTTTGCGTACCTTGGTGTTCCTAACTATCCACTCTTTTTGGTCAAAAAGACCTCGTTAGGGTAATACATGTATGTTAATAGAATAGCTAGTAAAATCCCTAGACAGTTGCTCCTTTTGAACCCGCTTCAAGTCATGATGACTAATCACTCAATCTTGGGGTAAACAGTCTATAATGCTTATGTTTACTTTCACTTAACTCTTGTACATAGGAAATGAGACTGAATCTTTTTACTGCAAAATAAGAAGCTGTTTTTTTCACTCATATAACTATCTGGTTTAGTTCATCAACCCGAATGATGAATAAAAAATAAAAATACATATTCAACTCATGAAACTTCCTTCCTAGAAAGAACAAAAAGAGAGGAAATTTTATGTCTCAACGAATCACACGTAGAGATATTGATAACACACATAGAGTTAATGGTATTTCATAACTAATTGATTGAGCAGCAGCCCGTAAACCACCTAAAAAGGAATATTTATTATTTGATCCATAACCTGACATAAGAAGGCCGACGGGAGCAATACTTGAAATGGCAATCCATAAAAAAACACCAATATTGAAATCGGCTATAACAAGGTGATAGCCAAAAGGAATTACTAAATAACTTAGTAGAATTGATGTGACTGCTATGGATGGTCCGATACTGAATAAACGAGTATCTCCTCTTGATGGAAGAAGATTCTCTTTGAAAAGTAATTTTGTACCATCTGCTAAAGCTTGAAGAATTCCCAAAGGCCCGGCGTATTCAGGTCCAATACGTTGTTGTATCCCCGCAGATATTTCTCTTTCTAACCAAACAATTACTAGTACACCTATCGTGATTCCTAATACAGGAGTAAAAATAGGGACAAGCATCCATATGATCCCATATACCTCTTTTAAGGATTCCAATCTAAAAAAAGAATTGATAGCTTGTACCTCTGTTGTATCTATTATCATTTTAACGATCAACTTCTCCCATAATGATATCTATGCTACCTAGTATTGTCATAATATCAGCCAATTTCATTCTTTTAACTAACTGAGGAAGGATTTGCAAATTGATAAAACCCGGCGGTCGGATTTTCCATCTCCAAGGAAAAACACCCCTATCTCCTATCAGAAAAATTCCTAATTCTCCTTTTGGGGCTTCGACTCTCACATAAAGTTCTTGCTTTGACAATTCAAAAGTGGGAGAAGGTTTTTTACTGATAAATCGATAGTCAAAATCATTCCATTCGGGATCCCATACTTTATCAAAGCGCCGGATTTCTAAATTCTCATAAGGCCCCCCCGGAATTCCTTCTAAAGCCTGTTGAATTATTTTTATTGATTCTGTCATTTCACTGATTCGTACTAAATAACGAGCTAATGAATCCCCTTCTTTTTGCCATTGAACTCCCCAATCAAATTCATCGTAAGACTCATAATGATCAACCTTCCGAAGATCCCATTGTATTCCGGAAGCTCGTAGCATTGGTCCTGATAAACCCCAATTTATTGCCTCCTCTCCGCCAATAATGCCTACTCCCTCAACGCGCCCTAAAAAAACAGGATTCCGTGTAATAAGCCTTTGATATTCAGTAACTCTTGTTAAAAAATAATCACAAAAATCCAAACATTTATCTATCCAGCCATGAGGTAAATCAGCAGCGACTCCTCCGATACGAAAATAATTATGCATCATTCGCATACCGGTGGCAGCTTCGAATAGGTCATATATCCATTCTCTTTCTCGAAAAATATAGAAGAAGGGGGTCTGTGCGCCAATATCTGCCATAAAAGGCCCAAGCCATAACAAATGCGAAGCTATACGACTTAATTCCAACATAATAACTCGGACATAGCTGGCCCTTTTAGGCACTTGAATATTGCCTAACTGCTCTGGTGCATTTACAGTTATTGCTTCGGTGAACATAGTAGCTAAATAATCCCAACGTGTTACATAAGGTAAATATTGTATAATTGTTCGGTTTTCCGCAATTTTTTCCATCCCTCTATGTAAATAACCCAATATCGGTTCACAGTCAATAACATCTTCACCATCTAGAGTAACAATGAGTCGAAGAACACCGTGCATTGATGGGTGCTGAGGGCCCATATTGACTATCATAAGGTCATTTCGTGTAGCTGGTGCAGTCATAGGTTTTTTCCCGATTCATTCTTCCATGAATTGCTGAAAGCGAAAAGAAGTTTATCAAAATTGAAGAGCAAATTCAAAACGACTCTTAAAATTAATGATTTTTTGTTTCTCGAATCTCCAACCGGCCGATTAATTCTTTATAACGTACTCTATTTTTTTTTGACAAATAGGCCAGCAGCCGTTGACGTTTTCCTAGAATTTTACGCAGACCTCTCTGAGATAAATAGTCTTTTTTGTGCAATTCCAGATGTGAAGTAAGTCTCCGTATCCTATTGGTGAAACTCACTACTTGATATTCAACAGACCCCTTGTTGTCTTCGTTTTCCTCTTTCAAAATAATTACACTGAATGGATTTTTTATCATAAAAAAAGTTCCTCCTACTCTTTTATTTACATAGATATATTTGATTTTATCGATCAGTAATAAAAATATCAGTCATTTTAATGTCGTAGTTAGTATACACAAGAATTTTAATTTCTTTATGGACTCCCGATTTTATTAATAAAAATTTTAATTTGATTTGGACAGGGATAAAAAAGGGGATGGTACGTTTTTACACTCACAACGTCGAAAAATTTAGACCTTAAATTAGGAAGATTCCGTTGATTCGTTTATTTTATAGATTTTATCCAAACAAATTGATACGTCATTGACTTAGTATTAAATAAAATATCGATCTATATTAGACTGGGATGTAAGACAGGGCATATGTGCATCTGTTTGCTTTTCTATATGGTACAGAATATATAGGAAAAATGTACCATCAACCTATTTTAAATTGTGGATATATTCTTAACATACTAAAACGGCTTCCATTATTGGTATCAAACCAATATCGATTCATACAAGCTAAGTCTTCTAATCGATAATTAGGCCAAAGAAATAACTTTAATTTCATTAATTCGTTTTTATCTCTATCAAGATGTCTACTTTGATCCAAAAAAGGATTACCACTTTTTATGTTCTTCTTGTTACAAAATACTCGATTTATATCCACACTATTTATATTCTTTGAATTGAAAGAAATTAGAATTCTCAATTCTCTACGACGTCTAGACGATAAAATCTTTTCAGGAACAAGAAAATCATACTGTTTTTTGTCTCTATTTCGAGTTATTCTTTGATATCTTGGGATAGATTCATCCAATTTATTCTTATCGATATATCTTTGTTCTCGATATCTTTGAGGAGTTTGGTACTTACTCTTATGAACCAACGAGATACCTACGGTTTGATACATAATAAAGTATTCGTCGTTTTTTACAGACAAACGAATGGGCTCGATAAAAAATATCCCCCTTTTATTCAATTCTATAGGAGTCAATTTCTTCCGAATCACCATTATATCCAAATTTATTTCTTTCCTTTGAATAGACGATATAGTAGTATCTCTTGGATTTCTCAGTCCAAGCAAGTAACAATATATCTTGATATTATTGATCATTCTTTCAGTGAAATTCGGAATTAAACCATCGTCTATTATCCATTGAAAAAGCAAATAGTGTTTCCTTAAGAAAATCATTTCTGGTCTCATCTTATTCCGGATCTTGTATTGTTTTTTCGTTTTACCTTGGTTTTGTGCATATGATCTAAGACCTCTTCGGCCTGCGGGTTCTTTTTCTTCTTGATTTCGATTCCTTAATACAAAATATCTTTTTTCATTCGATGGTCTAAAAAAATTCCATTTTTGTTTTTCATTGATGTTTTTATTTTTATTCAAATTTAAAAGAAGTAATTTGCTTGGTATAATCCATGGTTTGATTTTGTATACATTATAAAGTGGCACAAATTCTGGGAAGAACAGAAGTTTAAGATTCGTCGATATGGGGTTTAGGATTTCTTCATTCATTTCCATCCAATCAAGAAAAAGTTTCTTGTCATTGATCTGATTTTTTTCTGAATTTTGATGAATTGTCAGATAAAAAAGATCTTTTTTATCCATTTTATCAATTTTTTGGTAATTCTTACTTCCAATCTTAGTATTTATATTAGTGTTATAATCCATTTTGGTCCAGGCCTCAATATCTATTTTTTGTCTTAGAAAAAAATTGATAATTTTCCAATCAAAATATTTTCTATCTGGATTTTTTTGCATATACAGAATATCACCCTTTTCTAGATAATTATTGATAGGAATTTCCTCCAGGCTTTCAAAGAATTTTTGTTTATAATTGTTGTAATTAAAAGTAATCTTTTGGTTGTTATTTAATTCTGATGGTGATCCATAAATAATATATGAGGCCTTCTTCATTTCATAATTAATAGATTTATATGATAAAAGATCATATATATAGTATTTTAAAAAATTATCTTTTTGGTTTGGTAATGGATATACTTTAAAATCTTTTTGTTTTTTGTGATAAAGTAATTGGTCTTTTTCATATGAATTCCGTTTTGTTAAATCGTTATTTTGGGTCATACCACCTTCATTCATTGTAGTTCGCCATTTTTGTGGTATTAATCCAGACCAACTAATCTGAGATAAATTGTATTGATAATGACCCCTTAACCAGTTTTTCCATTGATTCGTTTCAGAACTTGGAAGTTTTGTATGTCTTAATTCGGAATGAAATCTTCCTTGTGTTACAAAAGAATTTTTTATTGCAGTCTTAAGAAAAAAAGATGTTCCCTGATAGTCAAGAATAGATCTTAACTTATACAAATTAATAACTCGGGTTTGTGATAATTTGTAAAATACATATGCTTGTGATAAGGAGGATAAGTCAAAAAAAAGATGTGAATTCTTCTTACTATTCTTAATATTGCAAAGTGCCCTTTTTAGAGTCGAAATAAAGTGAATTTCTTTTTTGTTTTTTTGATTTTTTATTTCTTGGTTTGTTTTATTATTGTATAAAATGTATTTTTCAAAACAAAAATTTCTTGATTCAAGAACGAGTTGTGTAGGAATTCTGGCAATATTAATGATACATAGAAAGATATCTATGTATATTTTTTTAATGAAAATTTTTAGAAAAAAATTGAATTTACAGATTAAGCGAGTGCTTCTTCTTTTTATTTTTACATTATAACTTGTTTTGTTAGGACTACTTTTTTTCTTGGCGTTACTGTTTTTTTCTTTCGTAAGACTCTTTGTTTTATTTCTGATTGTGCTTGTTCTATCAGTCAGATTTTTAATTTTTTTTTCTCTCAGTGAATAATTTGTATTAGCCGTAGATTGCATTTTTCTAAACGAGTCGTGAATTGTCTGGTTCCTTATTATAGAATCTTTTTTTTTGTTAGTTTCGCTGGATTCATACACTTTTCTCAATCTAAATAATCGAGTTGGATTTACTTTTAAGAGTTCTTTTTTTATTCTTTTTATAAACAGAAATAAAACGTTTTTGATAACCCCCTTTTTTGGTTCTTTTGAGTCTTGTAGAAAATTTTGTGTTCTTTCTTTTAAAACTCTTAGAACTTGAAAATGATTCTTTTTCGTTTTTCGAATTTCTTGTTTTAGTTCTTTAAAAATAGGCTTAAAAAAGGAAGGTTTTGGGGGGGCAGAACCAAAAGGAAGGTTTGTTTGCGTTCCCCAAGCCGTTAAAAAAAAAAACTTTTGTTGTTCTTTCTTTAGATCTTTATAAGAAGAAAAAGAAGGCCTCAACTTAGATCTGTGCCAAGGTTTCAAATAGAAAGGAAATACTATTTTTATCTGAATACCCTCTTTAAACCAATTTCTGGGAAGTTCTAGTTCTGATAATTGAACACCATTATAGGTACATATAATATGCTTTTCTCTATTCCACTCATCGAAATCCTCAGCCCACTCGGGGGGTTGGGATAATAAGATACGCCCAATATTTTTAACTATTATCAATGAAGGTAATAAAATATATTTTCTAAAAATCGATTGAATTATTAATATGAAACTTCTTGTTGCTTGGGGATATGGAACGAAATCCCAGGCTTCTGCGATTTTTATCCACGGTTTTTCCTTTATGTTGTTCTCCCCTTCTTCCTTTTGTCTTTTTTTTTGTTCTTCTGTATAATCTTTAAATTCTGCGCCTTTACCCATCCCATTTCTAAAAATAAATTTCATCTGTTCAGGGATATTAAAAGAAAAAGGGGGGGATTCTTTTATTCTGTCTAAAAAAAGAGGGGAATGCGCATTTGCTTGAAACAATTTCGAAATAACAGTTTTACGCCTTTGAGCACGCATAGAACCTTTGATGAATTCTCGACGAAAATCTGATTCTTCTGAATAGTCTCTAATAGACACCCAGTTTTTGACACCTGCTTTGCGACTACGTTTGGTAGTCCTATAAATTATTACACGATCCCTTTTTCTTGAACGTATATGATAATCCAATGGTAGGCCTTCGTGAGCTGCGCCCGACAGGAATTCCAACTCGGTAATAAGTTTGTATGACCATCGAGGGACTTTTTTACTGATTTCTTTTATTACAAATTTTTGTTTTGTTTTTTGACCATTAGGGCTAGTTAGAATTGTATTCAATAAAAATTTGTAAAATTGGGCTCTTTTTTCTGAACCAATCCTTCCTTGTTCTTTTTCTGAAAATAAAGGGAGTCCCTTCCAATTTAAACTCGACCCCGATTCTCTATCAAATTTACTGATTAAAGTAAATAAATGACGATTTTCCGTTGAAAAAGTTTTTTTATCAAATCGGTCTATTTTCTGTTCAAACTCTTGGTAATCAGTATCAGGAAGAAGAATACTATGAATCTTATTAATTTCCATTGTCTCTATGAAATTTTCTAACGAAATTTTATTTATGATTGAAGGTGAAATTTTGTTTTTGATTGTTCCACGATATGACCCATTCAAAATGGGATCATACATTTTAGGCAAGTAATCTTTT